TAAAATACTCGTTTGGGCGGGGACTTCCAAATACATCGTAAGCTAGACCCGTACTGACAAATAACCAACCTGCAATGAATAGGGAGGGTATAGTAATGCTATGAATAATCCAGTATCGGATACTGGTAATAATATCAGCAAAAGAACGTTCTCCTGTGCTTCCAGACATCTTGAACTCCACATATTCTTGTACAGTAAAAAGAGGAGGATCGATTCCATAAAAAACGAGATCAGTAAGTCGAAATTTACTGAAATGTAATCCTTGTTAGATCGTCCATTTTGTACCAACGGTGTCTTTTGAGTATACCGAATCAGTATAGCTATCCTTCTTCTATCAGAGCAATGAAATTTCACAATCAGTATCAAAATCTAGTACTAGATTTTTTTCTTCTTTCTTCATTGATTGTCTCGATGTAGTCAAAAATCCGATAGAAAATTTTGCAAAGTTTGGGCATATAACAAATTTTTTATAGTCAATTTTGATAGTAATAATCTAAAATGAAGGTTATTAACATTTCAGATTATTAGTTTTGGATTAGAAACTAAAGATCCATTCAAATCGGAATATGAGAAAAGGGTTTCTAAGAATTCATAAAGTAGATTTTCTATTTTAATAATTCAATTAGATGCCAAATCAATAAATCTATTTTTTGTGGTTGTTGAAGATCTTTTTTTTTTTTTCTATTTTCTTCTACATTAATTCAAAGTGAAATAAAATGAAATAACAAAGTTATTATTCTTTGTTTGAATATTCACAATTTTTCTTTTCTAAAGATAATTCTATTGGATATCTATAGAATAATACTAAATATTTTCATTAGATCAGTTTACTAAATTCCTGAGTTGATTAAGAAGTCTGTTGATTTGGAATCACAGGATGGGTAGATGTAACAGATGAGTAATTGATTTCTAAATTATGTTACTCTATTTTTTTTTATTCCTCTGTAATAATTTATGGATGAATCGCCAATTTTTAATTCGATCTTTCAAGTAGGATTTTTTATCTTCTTCTTTTTTCTCTCAAAAATGGAAATTTAGGGAAGTGCTTTATAAACATATGTATAAAAAGAACGAACATATTTCATTTAGTTTCTATATGCCCACTATCACTAGTTATTTCGGTTTTTTACTAGCGGTTTTAATTATAACCTCGTCTCTATTTATTGGTCTTAGTAAAATACGACTTATTTGATTTGTAATTTTGAGAGGAGAGGAATAGTTCATTTTGGTATAAGACATTCTATAATTCCTTACTATGTCAATTTACAATTCTTGGTCGTTGAGATTCATGATCAATACAGATTAATATTTAAGGATAGATATTACCTTTCTTTTTACTTTTCGAACAAATAAAGATGATTGAAGTTTTTCTATTTGGAATCGTGTTAGGTTTAATTCCTATTACTTTGGCTGGATTATTTGTAACTGCATATTTACAATACCGACGAGGTGATCAGTTGGATCTTTGATTAATTCATGTCTCTTTTTTTGTGGATTCCCTATTTCTTTAGTTTTAATCCTAATCGACAAGGATAAAATTCAGACTTTATTTTGAATGTTCAATTATTTCAGTGTAATTATCAGGCGAACAAGACTAGAATCACGCTCTGTAGGATTTGAACCTACGACATCGGGTTTTGGAGACCCGCGTTCTGCCGAACTGAACTAAGAGCGTTTTGTTTTCATTAATTCTTTTATCTGATCCAAATTCATTTTGCATATATATATTCAGTATGTATGTTAAATTGCAATTTGTTTTAAAATTCAAAGGGGGTCCTGGTTTATTGCTCATCTCATATAATACGGAATATCATAGAATATGGAATATCATATGATAAGTAATGGTTAGGGATAGGGATGACAGGATTTGAACCCGTGACATTTTGTACCCAAAACAAACGCGCTACCAAGCTGCGCTACATCCCTTTTCCATTTGTTTCTAGTGTTATTGTAAAGAATCTTTGTATGGTTTTCCACATTTTTCTTTGTTGATATATATCAACAGAGAAAAAAATACTTAAATAATAAATAAAAAGAAAGGAGGATTTGAAATGCGAGATCTAAAAACATATCTTTCCGTGGCACCAGTAGTAAGTACTTTATGGTTCGGGGCTTTGGCGGGTCTATTGATAGAGATCAATCGTTTTTTTCCAGATGCATTGATATTCCCCTTTTTTTCATTTTAGTTATTGACACAGGAAGGGGTGAAGAAGATTATAGGTCCAATTCAATATTAAATATGTGTCATTAACCTACTCTTTTTTTTTATTAGAATTGTAATAGGAAAAAGATTCATTTGGCCTCATTGAAATTCGGAGTGAAACTCGGGATCTGGTCCAGACTTTAATGGAATTGAATTAAAAATTCAATTCCTATTCAAAAGAAAGTGAAAGCAGAAATCAAATGGATAGATTGGGGCAACAATATTATAAAAAAGACTTAAAAAAAAAAATTAAAATACTGTATAACAATTTGAAACGAAATCTAGTTCCAGATCCATGTATTCTTTTTGTGCTATCTTTTTTGTACTAGATTCAATTAAATTGGAACGAAATCTTTCAGAATTTTTCGAATTATTCTTTTTTATTTTAGTTGTTTTCGTTCTTTTCTTTTTCTTAGATTCGAATCCGAAAGAAAAGAGTTAAGTGAATGAAAAACCCAAAGGAAGTTCATGTCCAAGGGTAAAGTCAAGTAATTGTTATTTTGGAGGGTACTGGTTGTGATAAAAAGAGTCTAAATAAGGAGTCAATCGGGTATTTCTAGATAGATTACTAAAAAGAATTGACACAATACGCCTAGTCGATTGGAATTGAGAAAATTATGTCCCCGTCGTTATATAACAACATATGCTAAAAAAGGAAGAATAAAAAAAATACAAATCCTTTATTATATTTCTTGTAATCAATGTTATTTTTGGAATAGGGATAAAAAAACTATGGAAAAATCTAAGCGACTCTTTATTAAATCCAAGCGATCTTTTCGTAGACGTTTGCCCCCGATTCAATCGGGGGACCGAATTGATTATAAAAACATGGGTTTAATTTGTCGATTTATTAGTGAACAAGGAAAAATATTATCTAGACGCGTAAATAGATTGACCTTAAAACAACAACGATTAATTACAATTGCTATAAAACAAGCTCGTATTTTATCTTCGTTACCTTTTCTTAATAACGAAAAACAATTTGAAAAAAGCGAGTCGACTGATAAAATGACTACTTTAAGAAAAAAAAATAGAAATTAAAAATTCGAAATCAAAATTGAATTTAGATTCGAATTAAACATGGATTGATGTTTTGTTCGAAAAATTAGGATAATTCCATTTGATTTTTTTGTTGTAAGAAAAAAAAAGATAATAGGTAACGAAGAATCATTTTTTTTTAGCGTGGTTGTTTCTTTTGATAGCTTTATCATATGATAAAGCTATCAAAAGAAACAAATTTCTATTCTATACCTTCCTGGAGTAAATAAGGGGGTTTTAGGTTTTTATGATATTGTTGGCAATCATAAAAAGACAATTCTCTTTTAATATAGCAATTTGTGCAACTATTTTACGATTAAGAAGCAATTGCCTCGTGTATAGACTGTGAATTAAATTACTATAAATATAAGATACTTTTTGATTCCCGCGAATTACTGCATTTATTCGACTAATCCATAAACCACGAAAATCTCTTTTTTTCCTATCTCTATCACGATGAGCCGAAACCAAAGCTTTCATTTTCTGTTGAGTAATAGTTCGAGTAAGTCTTGAATGAGCTCCGCGAAAACTTGATATGAATAAACGAATTTTTGTCCTCCGTTTGCGAGCTATATACCCTCGTTTAATTCTGGTCATTGAATAAATGATATTTTGAGAAATAACTTTTTAATTTTTCAGTTATTCTTTTTTTCTTCCTAGTCTATTAATAACAAAAATGGATTCTTCCGATGTATAAAAAAAAATTCCAACGGCTCTTGCTACTATAACCACCCCAACCACGATTTTTTTTTTTATAAAAGTTTTATAAACATTGAACCTAAAAATCAGAAATTTTATTGATACTAGATAAAAAAATAAAATAAAAATAGTAAATGAAATAGGACACATATATAATTAATTGGTGGGTTCCTTCGTTTCTATGATTTTTTTTAGAAATGGCCAGGTCCTCTCTATACACCGGAGCCTTTTTCTTTTCATTTTTGATTCATTTAATCAATGTTATTGTTAACTTGTACAGTTCACACTCTATGGCTCTACCCATGCAATATTTAGTAAATCGGTTTTTTCACAACGAAATCTAGTTATATAGTAACGGTATTGAATTATGAAAATTTGCTGGGTAGCTGACCCTCTTATTCCATTCTTACAAAATCCATCAAAATTCATTAAGGACATACTTTCTTTTTAATTGAAATAGTATTTTCTCCGCTTAACGGATAACTTTTTTTTGTTACCGATGGGAAAGTCCTTCTCATCTTAAATTGCAAATGAGTATTATTGGTTTTGCACCAATCGAAACCATAAATTTGATACAAGATAGAAGAATGTAAATAATTATATAATTGTATATAAAAGTAAAGAATTATATATAAGTTAAGATAGTGTGAATGCGAAAACTACATTCACACTATCTTAACCGATTACCAATACTGATAAATTTTAATTGGTTTTTTCTTTCTTAGTTTTTAATTTGAACGAGTCGCACATACACCCTGGTACACGTTCCTCGGCGTTGAGGGCATCCCCGAAGAGCTGGGGATTTTGTGACGTTTCGGATTGGCTGTCTTGTGTTTCTAATAAGTTGTTTCATAGTTGGCATGGTAAGTCGTACTATATATATTTTTGTATAATGAGCAGGTTTAGATCTATCCTAACCGTGAATTACTTATATCCTATATTACTTATAGCCTATATTATTTATACTCTATTAATAGATTAACTATTAGAGATATTCTATTAAAATGTAAAGTAAGAAGAGTAAAAAATGAAATTTCCAATCCTGTATTTGATTAGAATAACCCCTGCCACCGATTTTTTATTCAACTGCTACAAGATCTACAATTCCATGAGCTTGGGCTTCTGCTGCTGACATAAAAACATCCCTTTCCATGTCTTCCGATATAACCCATAAAGGTTTGCCTGTTCTTTGTACATAAACCCTTGTGATAGTTTCACGCATTTTCAGTAGCTCTTCCGCTTCCAGGATAAATTCTCCCGCTTGTGCCTCATAAAAAGAACTAGCGGGTTGGTGGATCATTACCCTGATTATATCACTTAAGTAGTATTTCCCTTATCTTTATAAATATTTTTAGAATACTTTTTCCTATATTGGTATATTGCTAAAGATTGTCTTTATTCCCAAAATAAAAGTAAATAAAAGGGATAAAGACAAATAAGAAAAAAGCAAAAACAATATTCAATAACCGTACAAGCATTTTGTATTTATGCATACGGCTTTTGCACCTATGCAATTCATTTTTTCCTCAAAGTATTTTCTTCGATGAATTTTTTTTCTACATTTACAAATTTATTTTTTTCTATCAAAGAAAAAAGAAGTACAAAATCTACTGGGTCTTTTGGATCCGGATCCTTAAATAATAAACCATAGAATAACCAACTTTCTTTTTTCTTTTTGAATCTATTTTAAAATACTACGATGGTTCCGTTGTTTTTTATATCATTTTGGTATTCAACAATCCAAAAGTTTCTTTTTTTTTTCATATGTTAGGTTTTCTTCTGATTCAAATAAAAATTGTTAAAAGCTTTCAGGTATGAAAAAAAACAAACAAGTCTGCGACACTAAAATTAAACCAGGTTCCTTATAGATCAGATAAAATGGTAAATACCCTCTTTTTCATACTACTCTTTCTATATATAATTAAATGATTCAAACAAATTGCATATGGAATTCAAAATACCATGCTATTATTACTTTGGTTTTTATGGCGAAGGTATAGTATATATATATATATAGATATCTATTCTATATATTCTCAAAGAAAAGAATCATTGGCGCCAAGCGTGAGGAAATGCAAGACGTTTGGTAATTGTGCCTCCTGCCAAAAGAAAGGATCCCATTGAAGCAGCTAATCCAAAACATACTGTCTGTATATCTGGTTGTACAAATTGCATAGTATCATAAAGAGCTATTCCAGGTATTACCCAACCGCCCGGAGAGTTTATAAACAGATACAAATCTTTATTCTCTTTCTCTATGCTCAGATATATCATAAGACTAATAAGTTGATTCGATATTTCACTATCAACCTCTTGACCTAAAAAAAGTAATCTTTCTCGATAAAGTCGATTGATTAGGATTCCATTTTTTCCTTCAAAGCCGTACATGCACCTTTTGATGCATACAGTTCATCAAAAATTAGATAAGCAAAAAAGGAATCAATGTGTCGATTTGAATTTTTTTCTTTTTCGAATGGATTTCTTCGAACTAAAAAAAAAGAAAAATATACTCAATTTAGTGAACTATCTTCTCATTGATGTATTGCTTTCATCGAGATCGAAGCCCAATCACAATGTCATTTTCTTGTTTCTGAATGGACTTTTTCAATTCTTTTAGGTTTCTTTTCTACTCTGAGTAAAGATCTGCCCGATTTGGATTTGCACATATAGAACAAATATTCCAAAACTATGTCTTTTTGTTATAACTTATTCCTTTTCTGAATTTATGAATGTTTTCTGTAAAATAGAATATATGGATATGATAGAAGTAGTGATCATAGATATATTACTAATTAGTTTTTTCTACACAGAGCCTGAGTACTTGATTTTATTGGTCCAATTAAGCCAACCATAAATTATTCATAATTTCGAGTAATAATCTGGAGATTTTCTCTAAAAATTAAAAAATCGATAGAATTGTACTTCATTACACTTCACGCTCCCCATTTTTTTATGTTTATGATTGAATCATTCTCTTTTGGGGGTGAAAGAGGGGATATCTCGATCGGGGGAGAAAACGGGTAAATCCCATATAACCTACTATATCTGACAAGTCGCACTATATATCAACCCAAGCTGCATCTTGGTCCCCAGGGGTTCGAAAGGGTACTCTTGGAACACCAATGGGCATAAAATGGACAAATAATAAAGTCATATATCTCACTTTAGTGTGGAAACGTAAGAATTAGCTTATCGTGTTCAAAATGATTGACTTTATTTTAGATTGATATTGCTTTTTTTTTTAGAAAAAAGAATACTAAATAAAGTCAAGTTGTTACGAAAGGGTCATTGGGGTGATAATCGAATATGTCTGCATTTACTTATTTAAATATTCATCGAGAAAGTTGTCAACCCCTCTCGTCTCCCCACCATTGCGTATTGTTACTTATCCGGTATAGAATAAATCTGTTTCTTTTATTTCTACAAATATGATTGTTCCATTTTCCAAGAGAATCTACTGAAAGGCTATAAGAATTTTTTTCCAGTGCAATAAAGTTACACAGTGTCTATTTTTTGTTGAAGGGGTATTTTTTCATGGGTTTACCTTGGTATCGTGTTCATACTGTTGTATTAAATGATCCGGGCCGTTTGCTTTCTGTTCATATAATGCACACAGCTCTAGTTGCTGGTTGGGCCGGTTCGATGGCTCTATATGAATTAGCAGTTTTTGATCCCTCTGACCCTGTTCTTGATCCAATGTGGAGACAGGGTATGTTCGTTATTCCTTTCATGACTCGTTTAGGAATAACTAATTCGTGGGGCGGTTGGAATATCACAGGAGGGGCTATAACGAATCCGGGTATTTGGAGTTACGAAGGTGTGGCCGGAGCACATATTGTGTTTTCAGGCTTGTGCTTTTTAGCGGCTATTTGGCATTGGGTTTATTGGGATCTAGAAATCTTTTGTGATGAACGTACTGGAAAACCTTCTTTGGATTTGCCCAAAATTTTTGGAATTCATTTATTTCTTGCAGGGGTGGCTTGTTTTGGTTTTGGCGCATTTCATGTAACAGGATTGTATGGTCCCGGAATATGGGTGTCTGATCCTTATGGACTAACTGGAAGGATACAATCCGTAAATCCCGCGTGGGGTGTGGAAGGTTTTGATCCTTTTGTTCCGGGGGGGATAGCTTCTCATCATATTGCGGCAGGAACGTTGGGCATATTAGCGGGTCTTTTCCATCTTAGTGTGCGTCCACCCCAACGTCTATATAAAGGATTACGTATGGGAAATATTGAAACTGTCCTTTCTAGCAGTATTGCTGCTGTCTTTTTTGCAGCTTTTGTCGTTGCTGGAACTATGTGGTATGGTTCAGCAACAACCCCCATTGAATTATTTGGTCCTACTCGGTATCAATGGGATCAGGGATACTTCCAGCAAGAAATATATCGAAGAGTTGGTGCGGGACTAGCCGAAAATCAAAATTTATCAGAAGCTTGGTCTAAAATTCCTGAAAAATTAGCTTTTTATGATTACATCGGAAATAATCCAGCAAAAGGGGGGTTATTTAGAGCGGGTTCAATGGACAATGGAGATGGAATAGCCGTCGGTTGGTTAGGACATCCCGTTTTTCGAGATAAAGAGGGACATGAGCTTTTTGTACGTCGTATGCCTACTTTTTTTGAAACATTTCCTGTTGTTTTAGTAGATGGGGACGGAATTGTTAGAGCCGATGTTCCTTTTCGAAGGGCAGAATCGAAATATAGTGTCGAACAAGTAGGTGTAACTGTTGAGTTCTATGGTGGTGAGCTTAATGGAATAAGTTATAGTGATCCCGCTACTGTGAAAAAATATGCTAGACGTGCTCAATTGGGTGAAATTTTTGAATTAGATCGTGCTACTTTGAAATCAGATGGTGTTTTTCGTAGCAGTCCAAGGGGTTGGTTTACTTTTGGGCATGCTTCATTTGCTCTGCTATTCTTTTTTGGGCACATTTGGCATGGTGCTAGAACTTTGTTCAGAGATGTTTTTGCTGGTATCGACCCAGATTTAGATGCTCAAGTAGAATTTGGAGCATTCCAAAAACTTGGAGATCCAACTACAAGAAGACAGGTAGTATAACATTCTTTTGTTCTTTTCTACTTTTTTATAATTTTGAATTTCACATTAAAGAACTAGATCAATCTTGATTTGAATCATAGCATTTACTCTTTTTTTTTTTTTTGAAGAGCCCCACCCCAAGAAACAGGTATGAAAGCTATAATTGTAAACCACGATCAAATCTATGGAAGCTTTGGTTTATACATTCCTCTTAGTCTCAACTTTAGGAATTATTTTTTTCGCTATTTTTTTTAGAGAACCCCCTAAAGTTCCGACGAAAAAGGTTAAATAATTTTTTATTATCTTCTTTTTTATTATCTTAATTGAAGTAATGAGCCCCCAATAGGGAGGGCGCATTACTTCAACTAGTCCCCATGTTCTTCAAATGGATCTCTTAGTTGTTGCGAGGGTTGCCCAAAGGCAGTATATAAGGCATACCCAGTAAAACTTACAAGTAAACCAGATATAGAGATGGCAATTAGGGTTGCTGTTTCCATTATTATAATTCTCAAGTTTCCAGATCACAATAGATCTATAGGATAAGATCCTTATATTTACAGCGGAATGGTATACAAAGTCAACAGATCTAAATGAATAAAAAATAGTATTTATGGCTACGCAAACCGTTGAGGATAATTCTAGATCTGGTCCAAGACGAACTGTTGTAGGGAATTTATTGAAACCCTTAAATTCAGAATATGGTAAAGTAGCCCCGGGGTGGGGAACTACTCCTTTGATGGGTGTTGCAATGGCTCTATTTGCGATATTTCTATCTATTATTTTGGAGATTTATAATTCGTCCATTTTATTGGACGGAATTTCTATGAATTAGATTTACAAGAATCGAGTAATTAGTTTTTCAATAGAAAGTGAAGCATTTAGGTTTCTTATTGTTTGTTAGTCTATTCCATTTTGATTTGGTAGTTTGATCGTAGAATTTCTTTGTTTCTGTATTTCCGGAATATGAGTGTGTGACTTGTTTTAATTGGTCCTATTGAAAGTACAGAACATAAAAAGGGT